ATTTTATTTTGGTTAATTTTTTTATTATTAAATTATTTTACATGTAAATTTTTGTGAGGAAATTTATTATTTTCAATAGATAATATTTAAATTAATATTCGCAGTAATTAATATTAAATAAAAAAGAAATTTTGTTTTAGTAATTATAAATTATAGTATTGGTTAAATTTGTGCCAGCTACCGCGGTTATACAAATAATACAAGTAAAAATTTTTTGGTTATAATTAAATATATTAAATTTTAATATGTTTATAAATTTATTAAGTGAAATTTTTAAATTTATTTATTTATTAATAAAAAAAAATTATTGAAGTTATAAAAATTTTATAATAAACTAGGATTAGATACCCTATTATTAAAATTAAATAGAAATAAATCAAAGTAGTATTAGATATATTCTTAAAATTTAAAAAATTTGGCGGTATTTTAGTCTATTCAGAGGAATCTGTTCTATAATTGATAATCCACATTGAACCTTACTTAAATTTGTTTAATTTGTATATCGTTGTCATCAGAATATATTATAAGATAAAATTTTCTTAATATTAATAAAATAAAATGTCAGATCAAGGTGCAGTTTATGTTTAAGTAGAAATGGATTACAATAAATTTATTTAAATGGATTATTTTTTGAAATAAAAATATAAAAGTGGATTTGATAGTAAAAAAAAAAAGATTATTTTTTTGATTTTAGCTCTAAAATATGTACATATCGCCCATCGTTCTTATTTTTAAAATAAGATAAGTTGTAACATAGTAGATGTACTGGAAAGTGTATCTAGAATGACAATTTAAAGCTTAAAAAGTTAAGTATTTCATTTACATTGAAAAGAAATTTGTGCAATTCAATTTAAATTGAATATAATTTATTTATTAATTTTGTTTTTTATTTTATTTTAATAAAAATAATTTTAATAATTTTAGTTTTAGTATTTTTTATAAAAAAAATAATTTTAATTATATTGAATTAGTATTGTAAAAGAAAGTTGAAATAATTTGAAAAATTTTTAGTATAAAAGAAGATTTAATTTATTGTACCTTGTGTATCAGGGTTTATTAAATAATAAATAATTATAATTATTTTTCTCGAATTTTAAAGATTTAATTATGTGTAAAAGTTAATGTTGAATAATTATTTTTAACATATAATTTGAAATGAAATGTTAATCGTTTTAAAATATATCTAGTTTTTTAAGAAATAAATTTAATTTAGATTTATAAATTTAATAAATTAATTATTTAATTTATTAAATTTATAAAATTAATATTTTAAGGGATTAGCTTTAAAATAAATTTTTAAATTTTTAAATTTTATTTAATAAAATGTAAGCTTAAAATTAGTTATCATTAGTAATTTTGTTATAAATTATTTTTTTTTTATATTATTTAATTAAAAAATTAAATTTTTTATTAATATATATATTTAAATTTTATAAATATATAAATTATGATAAAATTAGTATATAAAATTATAATAATAATTAAATTTGATAGGTTTAATTAAGGAATTAGGCAAAATTTATATTCACCTGTTTATCAAAAACATGTCTTTTTGAATTTAATTTAAAGTCTAACCTGCCCACTGAAAATTTTAAAGGGCCGCAGTATTTTGACTGTGCGAAGGTAGCATAATCAATAGTCTTTTAATTGAAGGCTTGTATGAATGGTTGAATGAGATATAAACTGTCTTTTTTAAAATTTTTTAGAACTTTATTTTTTAATAAAAAAGTTAAAATAAAATTAAAAGACGAGAAGACCCTATAGATCTTTATTTTTTTTATATATAAATTAATAAGATTATAAAAATTTATATAAAAAAAAAAATTTTATTGGGGTGATATTAAAATTTGAATAACTTTTAAAATTAATAACATTAATATATGAATTTATGATCCAATTTTATTGATTAAAAAATTAAGTTACCTTAGGGATAACAGCGTAATTTTTTTTTAGAGTTCATATCGACAAAAAAGATTGCGACCTCGATGTTGGATTAAGAATTATTTTTAGGTGTAGAAGTTTAAAGTTTAGGTCTGTTCGACCTTTAGATTCTTACATGATCTGAGTTCAAACCGGTGTAAGCCAGGTTGGTTTCTATCTTTAATAAATTATTATATTATAGTACGAAAGGACCTAATATAAAAAATATAAATTTTAAATTAATGAATTATAATAAATTTAAATACTATTTTGGCAGATTAGTGCTATAAATTTAGAATTTGTGTATATAATATAATTATTATAAATAGTATTGTATTTTTTAGATTATTATTTAAGAATTGTTGGAAGATTATTATTAGTTATTTGTGTTTTAGTAGGGGTAGCTTTTTTAACTTTATTAGAACAAAAAGTTTTAGGTTATATTCAAATTCGAAAAGGGCCAAATAAAGTAGGATTTATTGGATTATTACAACCTTTTAGTGATGCTGTAAAATTATTTAGTAAAGAAACAACATATCCATTATTATCAAATTATATTTTTTATTATTTTTCTCCTATTTTTTCTTTATTTTTATCTTTATTAATTTGAATGGTTATTCCTTATTTAATTAAATTATATAGTTTTAATTTAGGAGTTTTATTTTTTTTATGTATTACTAGTTTAGGGGTATATATAGTTATAATTGCAGGATGATCTTCAAATTCTAATTATGCTTTATTAGGAGGTTTACGTGCGGTTGCTCAAACAATTTCTTATGAAGTTAGATTAGCATTAATTTTATTGAGATTTATTTTTTTAATTGGGGATTTTAATTTATTAAATTTTTATGAGTTTCAAAAATATATTTGATTTATTTTTTTTTGTTTTCCTTTAGCTTTAGTTTGATTTGCTTCTTGTTTAGCTGAAACTAATCGTACACCATTTGATTTTGCTGAAGGAGAATCGGAGTTAGTTTCTGGATTTAATGTAGAATATAGAAGTGGGGGATTTGCTTTAATTTTTTTAGCAGAATATTCAAGAATTTTATTTATAAGAATATTATTTTGTGTAATTTTTTTAGGATGTGATATTTATAATTTTATTTTTTTTTTGAAATTGAGTATTATTTCTTTTTTATTTATTTGAGTTCGAGGAACTTTACCCCGGTTTCGTTATGATAAATTAATATATTTAGCATGAAAAAGATTTTTGCCTATATCTTTAAATTATTTATTTTTTTTTATTGGAATTAAATTATTAATTTTATCTTATTTATTTTAATGAATTTATTTTAGTATAAAAATTAATAGAAGATTTCACTTCTTTCTTATGTTTTCAAGACATAAACTATAAAAGCTTATTAATTTAATTTAATAATTTATCTCAATATTTTGTTATTAAAGGATTAATAATAAAATAAAAAAAATATAAAACTGTTAAAATTTGTCCTGTTAAAATATAAGGAGTTTCTACTGGACGAGCTCCAATTCAAGTTAATAAAAATGTAATAATTACTATATTTCAAAATAAGATTTGATTTAATGGGTAAAATTGAAGACCTTGGAATTTACTTAAATGAGTAAAAGGTAAAATTATTAAAATTGCAATTGATAAAATTAAAGCGATTACTCCTCCTAATTTATTAGGAATTGAACGTAAAATTGCATATGCAAATAAAAAGTATCATTCTGGTTGAATATGGACTGGAGTTACTAATGGATTAGCTGGAATAAAATTTTCTGGGTCTATTAGATAGTAATTAAATTTTCAAATAAATATAATTAAAATTCAAATAAAAATAATAAATCCTACTAAATCTTTATAAATAAAATAAGGGTGAAAAGGAATTTTATCAACATTTCTATTTAAACCTAAAGGATTATTTGATCCTGTTTGATGAAGAAATAATAAATGAATTATTGTTAATGCTAAAATAATAAAAGGTAAAATAAAATGAAAAGTAAAAAATCGTGTTAATGTAGCATTATCAACAGCAAATCCTCCTCAAATTCATTGTACTAAATCATTACCTAAATAAGGAATTGCAGATAATAAATTAGTAATTACTGTTGCTCCTCAAAAGGATATTTGTCCTCAAGGTAAAACGTATCCTAAAAATCCAGTAGCTATTAATATAAATATAATGATTACTCCGATTATTCATGTTGGAATAAATAAAAATGAATTATAATAAATTCCTCGTCCTACATGAATAAATAAACAAGCAAAAAAAAAAGAAGCTCCATTGGCGTGACAAATTCGTAAGAATCATCCGTTGTTAACATTTCGGTAAATATGATTAACACTATTAAATGCTGTTTCAATATCAGCTGTATAATGTATTGCTAAAAAAATTCCTGTCAAAATTTGAATAATTAAGCATAATCCTAAAAGAGAACCAAAATTTCATCAAGCTGAAATATTTATTGGAGCTGGTAAATCAATTAATCTATTATTTATAATTTTTAATAATGGGTGTGATTTTCGTAAAGGTTTATTCATTAATTTATTGGGCGTAAAGGTCCGTAATTTTTTTTTGTAATTTTTACAGTTATTAATAAAGTTAAAAATAAATAATTAATTAATAAAATTGTAATTAAATTTGTAGGAAAATTATATATTTTATTTAATGAAATAATATTTTCATGTATAAAAGAAAAATTTATTAATGAAAATATTTCATTGTTGAAAATAAAGGATTCAAAATATGATTTATCAATAAATATAATAACTAATATATTTAAAATAATAAAGAATCTGAATAAAATTCTTAGTTTAATTGAAAAAGAAAATATTTCATTTGATGATAATGAAGTTACATAAATAAATAAAATAAGTATTCCTCCAATAAAAATTAAAAATAAAATATAAGAAAATCAAAAAGTTTGTGTAAATATTCCTATAATTAAAGAAATTAAGCTTGTTTGAATTAATAAAGTTAATCCTATAGCTAAAGGGTGTTTTATTTGAGTAAAAATAAAAGAGATAATTAAGCATAAGAAAAAGAAAAATAAATAAATTTCAAGAAATAGTTTTATAAAAATATTAATTTTGGGAATTAAAGATAAAGATAGATTCTTTTTTCTTGAAGTTTTAAAAAAATTTTTTTTTTATTTTTAGTTTACAAAACTAATGTTTTTTTTAAACTATTAAAACATTAATGATAAATTATTTAATTAATATTTTTTTTTTTTTAATATTTATATTTGGAAGTTTAACTTTTATTTCTAAACGTAAACATTTATTATGTACTTTATTAAGATTAGAATTTATAGTTTTAATTTTATTTAGAATTTTGTTATTGTATTTAAATTATATAAAATTTGAAAGTTATTTTAGAATATTTTTTTTAACTTTTTCTGTATGTGAAGGAGTATTGGGTTTATCTATTTTGATTTCAATGATTCGAACTCATGGTAATGATTATTTTCAAAGATTTTCAATTTTACAATGTTAAAGTTTATTTTTGGAATTATTTTTTTTTTTTTTTGATTAGTTCAAAATTTATTATTTATATTTTCATTTATTTTTATATTAAAAATTAAATTTAATTATTATTTTTGTAGAATTTCTTATTTTTTTGGAATAGATATGATATCTTATAGATTAATTTTATTAAGTTTATGAATTTGTAGATTAATATTAATAGCAAGAGAAAAAGTTTATAAATTTAATAATTATAAAAATTTATTTTTATTTATAGTTTTATTTTTATTATTAATATTAATTTTTACTTTTAGTTCAATAAGAATATTTATGTTTTATTTATTTTTTGAAAGAAGATTGATTCCTACATTATTTTTAATTTTAGGGTGAGGGTATCAACCAGAACGTTTACAAGCCGGTATTTATTTATTATTTTATACTTTATTAGCTTCTTTACCTTTATTAATTGGAATTTTTTATATTGAAAGAGAAATAAAAACTATAAATATTTATTTATTAAATTATAAGTTTATATGTAATTTTAATTTTTTATATTTATGTTTAATATTTGCGTTTTTGGTAAAAATACCTATATTTTTAGTTCATTTATGATTGCCAAAAGCTCATGTAGAGGCTCCTATTTCTGGATCAATAATTTTAGCTGGAGTATTGTTAAAATTAGGGGGATATGGTTTATTACGGGTATTTTCTATATTACAAATTTTAGGTATAAAATTTAATTTTTTTTGAATTAGAATTAGTTTAGTAGGAGGTGTTTTAGTAAGATTAATTTGTTTATTTCAAATAGATTTAAAATCATTAATTGCTTATTCTTCAGTTGCTCATATAAGAATTGTTTTAAGAGGAATATTAACAATAAGATATTGAGGTTTAAATGGATCTTATATTTTAATAATTGCTCATGGGTTATGTTCATCAGGATTGTTTTGTTTAGCAAATATTTCTTATGAACAAATAATGAGACGAAGAATATTAATTAATAAAGGAATATTAAATTTAATACCTAGTTTATCAATGTGATGGTTTTTATTATGTTCAAGAAATATAGCAGCTCCACCAACTTTAAATTTATTAGGAGAAATTTCTTTAATAAATAGAATTGTATCATGATCTTGAATTTCAATAATTATATTAGGATTTATTTCTTTTTTTAGAGCTGCTTATACTTTATATTTATTTTCTTATAGTCAACATGGTAAAATTTATTCTGGAATTAATTATATGTTTTTTAATTTTAATCGAGAATATTTATTATTAATTTTACATTGACTTCCTTTAAATATATTAATTATGAAAAGAAATTTTTGTATTTTATGATTTTAATTTAAATAGTTTAAAAAAAAATATTGATTTGTGGTGTCAATGATATGAAATTTCATTTTAGATTATGTTTAAAATAAATATTTGTAAAAATAGATTTTATATTTTATTTTTTATTAGTTTTTGTTTGTTTATACTTTCAATAAAATTTTTATTAATTGATTTAATTTATTTTATTGAATGAGAAATTTTAACTTTACATTCATTATCAATTGTAATAACTTTTTTATTTGATTGAATGAGATTGATATTTATATCTTTTGTATTATTAATTTCAAGATTAGTTATTTTTTATAGAATAGAATATATAAAGGAAGATGATAATATTAATCGATTTATTTGATTAGTATTAATATTTGTTTTATCGATGATAATATTGATTATTAGTCCAAATTTAATTAGAATTTTATTAGGTTGAGATGGATTAGGATTAGTTTCATATTGTTTAGTAATTTATTTTCAAAATATTAAATCTTATAATGCGGGTATATTAACTGCTTTATCTAATCGAATTGGAGATGTTGCTTTATTATTAGCAATTGCTTGAATATTAAATTATGGAAGTTGAAATTATATTTATTATTTAGATATAATAAATAAAAATTTTCAAATAGAAATTATTGGGTATTTAGTAATATTAGCAGCAATAACTAAAAGAGCTCAAATTCCTTTTTCTTCTTGATTACCTGCTGCTATAGCTGCTCCAACTCCTGTTTCAGCTTTAGTTCATTCTTCAACATTAGTAACTGCCGGAGTTTATTTATTAATTCGGTTTAATATCTTATTAGTAAATACAATAATAGGACAAATTTTATTATTAATTTCTGGTTTAACAATATTTATAGCTGGATTAGGAGCAAATTTTGAATTTGATTTAAAAAAAATTATTGCTTTATCAACTTTGAGTCAGTTAGGATTAATAATAAGAATTTTATCTATAGGTTTTTATAAATTAGCTTTTTTTCATTTATTAACTCATGCTTTATTTAAAGCTTTATTATTTATATGTGCTGGGGTAATTATTCATAATATAAAAAATATACAGGATATTCGGGTAATAGGAAATTTAATAATAAGAATACCTTTAACTTGTAGATGTTTTAATATTGCTAATTTAGCATTAAGTGGAATACCTTTTTTAGCAGGATTTTATTCAAAAGATTTAATTCTAGAAAGAGTAATAATTTCTTATGTAAATTTTTTTTCTTTTTTTCTTTTTTTTTTTTCTACGGGTTTAACTGTTTGTTATTCTTTTCGATTAGTTTATTATTCAATAACAGGTGAATATAAAATATTTGGATTAAATATATTAAATGATTATAGTTTAATTATAATATTTAGAATTTTTAGTTTAATAATTATAGTAATTTTTGCAGGTAGAATATTAATGTGATTGATATTTTTTAATAATTCAATAATTTGTTTACCAATATTAATAAAATATTTAATTTTATTTGTTTGTATATTAGGAGGAATTTTTGGATATTTAGTTAGTAATATTTCTATATTTTTTTTTAATAAATCTTTATATTTTTATAAAGTTTCTTATTTTAGAGGTATAATATGATTTATACCATTAATTTCAACTTTAGGAATTATTAAAAAACCTTTAAATTTAGGATTAAATTGTTCAAAAATTTTTGATCAAGGGTGAAGAGAATATTTTGGAAGCCAAATGTTATATAATCAATTAAAAAATTATTCTTTGTATATTCAAAATTTTCAAAATAATAATTTAAAAATTTATTTATTAAGATATTTATTATGAGTATTTGTTTTAATTTTTTTATTATTTTAAATTTAAATAGCTTATAATATTAGAGCGTAACATTGAAGATGTTAAAGAAATTAATTTAATTTTTAAATATTTATAAAAATTTTTTTTTTATTTTTACATTGAAAATGTAATGTTTTATTTTAAACTATATAAATAAAAATATGATGATCAAAAAAAAGCTGCTAACTTTTTTTTTTAATGGTTTAATTCCATTTATATTTTTTAATTGGAATATAAATATTCAATTATATTATTAACAGTAATATACCTCTATTTGGTTTCAATTAAATTAAATTTTAAGATAAATTGAATATAATCAATATTTTTTAAATGCAAATTAAATGTTATAATTAACTATTATCCTAAATTTAAGTTAATAAAATAAGGGTGGATTTCACCTGAAAATTAGGTCGAAACTAATTGCAATAAATCGCTTCATATTTAAATTAATTATTTCATTCTAAAGCTCCTTGGTTTCATTCATGATAAAGTCCAATTAATAAAATAAAAATAAAAATGAATCTTGTTAGTATTCAATTTATTAAATTTGAAGATTTAATAATTAAAATTATAGGTAAAATTAAAGCAATTTCTACATCAAAAATTAAAAAAATAATTGCAATTAAAAAAAATCGTAAAGAAAAAGGTAAACGAGAATAGTTTATAGGATCAAATCCACATTCAAAAGGAGATCTTTTTTCTCGATCTATAAAGGTTTTTTTTGAAATAAAAGTGGAAATTAATATTATAAAAATTGTGATTAATAAAATTATAAATCTTGTAATTAAAATTAAAAAAATTATTTATACTAAATTTATTTAGACCTTGTAATTGGAAGTTACAAATACAAAATTATACTTTATAAATAACTTCCTCATCAGTAGATTGAAATATATAAAAATAATCAAACTACATCAACAAAATGTCAATATCAAGCAGCAGCTTCAAATCCAAAGTGATGAATTATAGAAAAATGATTATTAATATGTCGAAAAAAACAGATTAATAAAAATGTAGTACCAATTAAAACATGAAGACCATGAAATCCTGTTGCTATAAAAAAAGTAGACCCATAAATATTATCTGCAATAGTAAAAGGAGATTCAATATATTCATAAGCTTGAAGAATTGAAAAATAAATACCTAATAAAATTGTAAAAAATAATCTTTTTGTTGCTTGTGTATGGTTATTTTCTATTAATCTATGATGAGTTCATGTTACTGTAACTCCTGAAGCTAATAAAATTGTTGTATTTAGTAATGGAATATGAAAGGGATTGAAAGTAATAATTCCAATAGGTGGTCAAATTATTCCTAATTCAATAGTAGGGGAGAGACTACTATGAAAAAAAGCTCAGAAAAATGAAATAAAAAAAAAAATTTCTGATACAATAAATAAAATTATACCTCATCGTAATCCTAAAGTTACAATAAATGAGTGTAGTCCTTGAAATGTTCCTTCTCGGGAAATATCTCGTCATCATTGATATATTGTTAGAATAGTAATAAAATTTCCAAGAAAAAAAAGTGAAATATTGTATTGATTAAATCATTGTACTAATCCTGATATTGTAGTTATGGCTCCAATTGCTCCAGTTAAAGGTCAAGGACTATAATCAACTAAATGAAATGGATGATTTGAGTGTGTAGACATTAATTAGTTTCACTTGAATATAAAGTTCTTAATACTGCAAATACATATGATTGAATGATTGCTACTGCTGATTCAAGAATTAGTAAAGCAATTTGAGTAATTAAAATTAATAAAATGATAAAGTAAGAATTTGATATAGGTCCAGTATTTCCTAATAAAGTTAATAATAAATGTCCTGCAATTATGTTAGCAGTTAATCGAACTGCTAAAGTTCCTGGACGAATTATATTTCTAATAGTTTCAATGCATACTATAAATGGTATTAAAATATTAGGAGTTCCTTGAGGGACTAAATGAGCAAATATATGTTGTGTATTATTAATTCATCCATAAATTATGAAACTAAGTCATAATGGAAAAGCTAGGGTTAAAGTTAAAGTTAAATGACTAGTACTAGTAAAAATGTAAGGGAATAATCCTAAAAAATTATTAAATAAAATTAATGAAAATAAAGAAATAAATATTAATGTTCTACCTCTATGATTAATAGAATTTAATAATAATTTAAATTCTTTATGAAGGGTAATTAAAATTTTATTTCAAATAATTTGAAATCGATTTGGTATTAATCAAAATGAAAATGGAATAATTAATAATCCTATAAATGTTCTTAATCAATTTAATGATAAGTTAAAAATTGTTGTAGAGGGATCAAATACAGAAAATAAATTTGTTATCATTTTCAATTTAAATAATTTTTTTTTAATGTTAAAGATTTTTTTAATTGCGGTATTATTGGAATATTACAATAATAAATTTTTATGTTAAATATTATTAATGTAAAAGAAAAAATAATAAATAAAATAAGTCATCTAATAGGGGCTATTTGAGGAATAAAAAAATATTAGATTAAAACTAATATTTTTAGTTTGACATACTAAAGTTTTTATTAAAACTAATTTTTTTTTGATTCATTAGAAGTATTTGTTAATTTACTATATTTTGATTTAAGAGATCATTACTTACATTCAGTCATCTAATGAATTAATTTGAGAAGAAATTCATTTAATAAAATAATTTATAGGAATTCTTTCAATTACAATAGGTATAAATCTATGATTAGCCCCACAAATTTCTGAACATTGTCCAAAAAATAATCCTGGTTGGTTTATAAAAAAATTAGTTTGATTTAATCGACCGGGAGTAGCATCAATTTTAACACCAAGGGAAGGAATTGTTCAAGAGTGGAGAACATCAGTTGCTGTAACTAAAATTCGAATTTGATTATTAAAAGGTAGAATAATTCGATTATCTACATCTAATAATCGAAAGTTATTAATTTCAGAATTATTAGAGGGGATTATATATGAATCAAATTCTAAATTTAAAAAATTTGAGTATTCATAACTTCAATATCATTGATGTCCAATTGTTTTTAGAGTAATTAAAGGTGAATTAATTTCATCTAATAAATATAATAAACGAAGAGAGGGAAAAGCAATAAATATTAAAATAATTGATGGTAAAATAGTTCAAATAATTTCGATCGTTTGACCGTGAAGAAGATATCGATTAGTAAATTTATTGAAAAATAATATAATTATAATATAAGAAATTAATGTAGTAATTATAATTAGAATTAAAATTGTGTGATCATGAAAAAAATTTAATTGTTCTATTAATGGAGATAAACTATTTTGTAAATTTAAATTTGATCATGTTGCCATATGTATTCTAATAAAAGAATAATATCTTTATATATGAAGCTTAAATTCATTGCACTAATCTGCCATATTAGAAATTAGAAGAAATTAAAGGTAATTCAGAATAAGAATGTTCTATGGGTGGTATATTTTGGTATCATTCAATTGAAGAAGATAATTGTATAGGAAAAGAAGAAGTTCGTTGAGAAATTATACTTTCTCAAATAATAAATAAAAAAAATAAAATACCAAATAAAGAAATTGTTCTTCCTAAAGAAGAAATAATATTTCATGTTAAATAGCTATCAGGAAAATCAGAATATCGTCGAGGTATACCAGCAAGCCCTAAAAAATGTTGAGGAAAAAAAGTTAAATTTACTCCAATAAATATAATAGAAAATTGAATTTTTAATCATAATGAATTTATTGTTAGTCCTGTTAATAAAGGATATCAGTGAATAAAACCTCTTATAATAGCAAATACAGCTCCTATAGATAAGACATAATGAAAATGGGCTACTACATAATAGGTATCATGAAGAATAATATCAATTGAAGAATTGGCTAAAATTACTCCTGTTAATCCTCCTACAGTAAATAAAAATACAAATCCTAAAGCTCATAATAAAGCTGGACTATAATTTAATTGAGTTCCATGTAATGTAGCTAATCAACTAAAAATTTTAATACCAGTGGGGACTGCAATAATTATAGTTGCTGAAGTAAAATAAGCTCGAGTATCTACATCTATTCCTACTGTAAATATATGGTGAGCCCATACAATAAATCCTAATAATCCAATTGCTAATATAGCATAAATTATTCCTAAAGTTCCAAAAGTTTCTTTTTTTCCTCTTTCTTGAGTAATAATATGAGAAATTATTCCAAATCCAGGAAGAATTAAAATATAAACTTCGGGGTGTCCAAAAAATCAAAATAAATGTTGATATAAAATAGGATCTCCACCTCCAATTGGGTCAAAAAAAGAAGTATTTAAGTTTCGATCTGTTAATAATATAGTAATTGCTCCTGCTAATACAGGTAAAGATAAAAGTAATAAAATAGCAGTAATTATAACTGATCATACAAATAAAGGTATACGATCTAAAGTAATTCCTATAGATCGTATATTAATAACTGTAGTAATAAAATTTACAGCTCCTAAAATGGAGGAAATTCCGGCTAAATGTAAAGAAAAAATAGATAAATCAACTGAAGCTCCAGTATGAGCTAAATTTGAAGATAAAGGGGGATAAACAGTTCATCCAGTTCCTGCCCCATTTTCTACTATACCCCCTGCAAGGAGGAGTGTTAAAGAAGGAGGTAATAATCAAAATCTTATATTATTTATTCGAGGGAAAGCTATATCTGGGGCACCTAATATTAAAGGTACTAATCAATTTCCAAAACCTCCAATTATAATAGGTATAACTATAAAAAAAATTATAATAAAAGCATGAGCTGTAACAATAACATTATAAATTTGATCATTTCCAATGAAAGCTCCTGCATGTCTTAATTCAGTTCGAATTAAAATTCTTAAAGAAGTTCCTACTATTCCTGATCAGGCTCCAAAAATAAAATATAAAGTTCCAATGTCTTTATGATTTGTAGAAAATAATCATTGTTGCAAAAATTAAAATAAATTTAAGAACTAATTGATTATTACAAATGTTATTAGTTTTGAAGACTATTAGTTTAATTAACTTAAATTCTTATATAATTAAATAAATTAAAGAAATTAAAATTAAACCAAAAATAGAAAGAAAATTAAAAATTAAAATTAAATTTAAATTTTTAATTATTGAATTATTTAATAATATTCAAGAGTTTTTACTGTAATTTAATATAAAAATTCTATAAGATATTCGTAAATAATAGAAAAGAGTAATTAAAGAAAAAGATACTATAATAAATATTAAAAAATATTGATTTAAAAATATTAAATTTTGAATTACTAACCATTTAGGTAAAAATCCTAAAAATGGAGGTAATCCTCCTAGAGAAAGTAAATTAAAAAAAAAAAAAAATTTAATAATTGGATTTATTAATGAAAAATTAAAAATTTGATTAAAATAAAAAATTTTAAAATTATTAAATAATAAAATAATTGAACTTGATAATAAAGTATATAATATAAAATAAAATAATCATAATAATTCATTATTTATTATTGCAATTAATATTCATCCTAAATGATTAATTGAAGAAAAGGCTATTAGTTTTCGTAAAGAAATTTGATTTAATCCACCTAATGCTCCAATTATTACAGATAAAATAATTGAAATTATAAAAAATTCGTAATTTCAATTATAAGAAATTAAAATTAAAGGTGCAATTTTTTGTCAAGTTATTAAAATTAATGAATTTATTCAATTTAATCCTTCTATTACATTTGGAAATCAAAAATGAAAAGGGGCTGTGCCTCTTTTTAAAAATAAAGTTGATAATATTAATAATTCATTAAAGTTATTTAATATTAAAAAATTATTATTAAAAATTAATATATTTAAAATAATAGAAAATAATAAAATAATTGAAGCAAAAGCTTGAATTAAAAAGTATTTTAATCTACTTTCTGAGGATAATAGATTTTTTTTATTTTCATTTATTAGGGGGATAAATGAAAGTAAATTAATTTCTAAACCTATTCAAGCTCTTAGTCAAGAATTTGAAGAAATAGTAATTAAAGAACCAAAAATTAATATAAAAAAAAAAATATTAAAATTATTTTTAATTAAAAAAAAAAGGATTATAACCTTTATAATTGGGGTATGAACCCAAAAGCTTAAATTAGCTTATTCTTTTATATTTTAGTGTATGACGCACAAAAGTTTTTGATACTTTTAGAAATAGTTTAATTCTATTAAATATAATGAATAAAATTAATTTATTTTATGATTTACCCTATCAAGGTAATCCTTTTTATCAGGCAATTCATTTTTTATATATATATATATATATTTTGAAAGCATGGCACATAAATTTTTTATAAAATATTTTTTTCTTTTATAGAAATGATTAAATGGCTGATAATAGGCAATAAATTGTAAATTTATTTATGAAATTTAAAATTTCTTTAATCAATTAAATAACTTTATATTCAAAAATGATATTAGACTGCAATTCTAAAGGAATAATTATATATTATTAAAGTTT